AATATTAATAATATTATAAATAATATATATATAAAATTAATAATATATATTTAGAATAGAATTTGAATATGTATTAATATGCATATAATATGCATAATATTAATATGCTTATCATAATATTTAATATTTAATATTAATATGCTTATTATGTTTGTATTTTTTTATTTGTCAGGCCCTTTACTTATTCTTATTTTAATTCAATTAGATGTAAATGAACCATAACTATGTAGTCCTATTCCTAATAGATTGATCCCAAAATAACATATCCAAATTATAAGAAAGCCCATAGAGGCCACTATTGAAGAATTTATACCTTCCAATCTTTTCTTTTTTCTAGTATGTAAATAAATCGCGAATATGGTCCAAGTAATAAACGCCCAAGTTTCCTTTGGATCCCAATTCCAATATGATCCCCAGGCCTCATTAGCCCATACTGCTCCCGAAAGAATACCTATGGTTAAAAAGATGAAACCTAGACTAATAATACGATAACTCCAACGATCCAATTGTTGAATAAATTGAGACCTGTAATAATTTCTATAAGAAGTAAAAGAAGTCTTTCGTAAAACATTGTTTCTTTCGTTCATGTATTTGATCTCAGCAAAAGAAAATGACTCATTAAAAAAAAGATTATTGGTCTTACCAATTTTTCTTATTATGACTTTTCGAAATGTAATGACTAAAAGAGCTACTGATAATAATGATCCACATAAAAGAGCTGCATAGCCCAATACCATCATACTTACGTGCATCATTAACCAATGCGATTGTAGAGCGGGTACTAATATTCCGGATTCATGCAGTTCGGTTAAAAGACCCGAAGTAGCAAAGCCTTGGGTAAAAATAACACTTGGTGCTATTATTGTGCTTAAATGGTTTTTAAGCTTTTGAAAACCAAAACCTGGAATTATATGAAAAATGGAAAAACCCCATGAAAGAAAGATTACCGATTCATATAAATCACTTAATGGTAAATGGCCCGAAAAAATCCAACGAGTAACTAATAATCCCGTTATACAGAAAAAGGTTACTATCATGCCTTTTTCGGACGAATCATATAGTACTATGATTTCATTGACTAATAAGGTTAGCAAACGAATTGCAATTACAATTGATACGACCGAAAACGATATATGAGTTAATATATGCTCTAAAGTTGAAAATATCATATAAAAAAAAGATCTCCTAATTATATGAACGGAAATCGGGAATTGAATTCATTATAGGACTTACTCTTTTAGAAAATAAGATGCCATGCCGCCACTCGGACTCGAACCGAGATGCTCTAGCACTGCTTCCTAAGAGCAGCGTGTCTACCGATTTCACCATAGCGGCTTGCTCGAAATCATAATAAACGATTTTTAGTCAATCGTCGAGATGGAAAGAGTCGATTCAAATGCAATATTTCTTTCCGAAATATCAAATTTCGGAAAGAAATATTGCATTTCAGAAACCAAAACATTAAAGAATTCTTATTAAAAAAAAGCCAATTCAAAAACAAAACAAAATCAGGTCAATTTTCTATTGAACAGTTCAAAACATTAACAAATATAAATTTGTACTTCTATCTCATTTTGATATCTCATTTTGATTTTTTGTTTGTATAAAAATATCTATAAGATACATAAACTAAAAAAAAAAACTATCCAAAAAAATATTAATAATTAATATATAATATAAAATCTAAAATAAAAGACCAAAAAACTAATAATATTCAAAAGATTTCAATATATATATTGAAATCTTTTGAAATTAGACTATTCTTTGAGTCCAGCTAATTCAGATTATTCCAATGCTTGTATTTGTTGCACAAAAAAACTTTTTGAGTTCCCCGTAGAAAGAGATTTCGCTAACGAAAAAGCTTTCAATGCTACCCAATACCCCTTCTTCTTCCAAATAGTTTTCCGAATCCTTTTTTTTGATATAGAAGTGCGTTTTTTTGGAGCTGCCATTCCAAAATTAGACTAGTTTGTTTATTGCTATAGTTGGATGTGAAAGACATCTATTGTTCAAAATGAATTGTTCTTTAATTAGATTAGACATATATCTATCTTATCTATTTATTTTTCTAAATTATACTATTCTACTCCTTTTCATAAAGAATGTGGATATGTAAAAATAACATAGTTTTTTTTTCCTAATAATCGTTTATGTAATTCTTACAAAAAAGACTATCCTTTTATATCTATATCATATATCGTTCTATTTTCGTCATATTGGATCTATACATGGAATAAAATACATCAAAAAAAAGTTTAAGAACCCAACCCTTATCTTTATCCCGCTTACTTGGTGGTTTAAAAGATACATGATTTTTTAAAATAAAATCATGTATCTTAATTCCCTTTTTCTATCTAAAGTAAACTGTTGAATATCATAACCCTTTTTTACAAACTTTTTCCAAAGATATATGTCTTTTTCTTGGAATGGAAAAAAATAAATTAGTGCCAAAACAAATTAATGATTCGGAATCAAAAACTACAAAAGAATTCTTATCTTTTTGAATCAGATGGATTGTTTTTTATGATTCATATCAAAATAAACTCATATTTTTAGTTTTTGTGTAATTATTTATCCCCACTCTCTGGATATAAATTATTGTATAATAATAATTTATAAATTGGAATTATTAATATTAAATATTAAAAAAAAAGTGGATTTTTCACTAGTAATTTGGTCATATCATTTGAGCCATTTTTACTTCGTACTTTCAACTATTGGAAATATTGGACAAAAATTCAGAATACTGAACAATAGATAATTCTATTTCTATCTTAATTTTAATTTTTTTATTAACTGAACCCTTTCAAAAGAGATAAAATTGGCGAATAAGAAACAAAACTAATTAAGAATCCATTTTTTTCTTTTTTTTGTATGGAATATACACATCAATTTTCATGGATCATACCCTTCATTCCACTTCCAGTTCCTATGTTAATAGGAGTGGGACTTCTCCTTTTTCCCGCGGCAACAAAAGATATTCGCCGTATGTGGGCTTTTCCTAGTGTTTTATTATTAAGTATAGTTATGATTTTTTCGATGGATCTGTCTATTCATCAAATCAATAACAGTTCTATCTATCAATATGTATGGTCTTGGACTATAAATAATGATCTTTCTTTAGAGTTTGGCTACTTGATCGATTCACTTACTTCTATTATGTCAATATTGATTACTACTGTTGGAATTCTGGTTCTTATTTATAGTGACAATTATATGTCTCACGATGAAGGATATTTGAGATTTTTTGCTTATATGAGTTTTTTTAATACTTCAATGTTGGGATTGGTTACTAGTTCTAATTTGATACAAATTTATATTTTTTGGGAATTGGTTGGAATGTGTTCTTATCTATTAATAGGTTTTTGGTTCACACGTCCTATTGCGGCAAATGCTTGTCAAAAAGCGTTTGTAACTAATCGGGTAGGGGATTTTTGTTTATTATTAGGAATTTTGGGTGTTTATTGGATAACAGGTAGTTTGGAATTTCGGGATTTGTTTGAAATATTCAATAACTTGATTTCTAATAATGAGGTTAATCTTTTATTAGTTACTTTGTGCGCCTTCCTGTTATTTGGCGGTTCAGTTGCTAAGTCTGCCCAATTCCCCCTTCATGTATGGTTACCGGATGCTATGGAAGGGCCTACCCCTATTTCCGCTCTTATCCACGCTGCTACTATGGTAGCGGCGGGAATTTTTCTTGTAGCCCGCCTTCTTCCTCTTTTCATAGTTATACCTTCCATAATGAATGGAATAGCTTTCATAGGGATAATAACAGTAGTATTAGGAGCTACTTTAGCTCTTGCTCAAAAGGATATTAAGAGAGGTTTGGCCTATTCTACAATGTCTCAATTGGGTTATATGATGTTAGCTCTAGGTATGGGCTCTTATCGAGCCGCTTTATTTCATTTGATTACTCATGCTTATTCAAAAGCATTGTTGTTTTTAGGATCCGGATCCATTATTCATTCAATGGAAGCTATTGTTGGATATTCTCCAGATAAAAGTCAAAATATGGTTCTTATGGGCGGTTTAACAAAACATGTGCCAATTACAAAAACTGCTTTTTTAGTGGGTACACTTTCTCTTTGTGGTATTCCACCCTTTGCTTGTTTTTGGTCCAAAGATGAAATTCTTAATGATAGTTGGTTGTATTCACCAATTTTCGCAATAATAGCTTGTTCCACAGCAGGATTAACTGCATTTTATATGTTTCGGATCTATTTACTTGTTTTTGAAGGATATTTAAACGTTAATTGTCAAAATTTCAATGGAAAAAAAAATAGCTCATTCCATTCAATATCTTTATGGGGTAAAGAAAAAGAAGCGAAAAAAAAAATGAATTTATTATCTTTATTAACAATCAATAATAATGGAAGGACTTCCTTTTTTCGGAAGAAGACTGATTCACATCGAATTGATAGAAATCTAAAAAGCATAACATGGCCTTTTATTGATATTACCTATTTTGAAACTAACAACACTACTTTTTCCTATCCCCATGAATCGGAAAATACTATGTTATTTTCTATGCTTGTATTAATACTATTTACTTTGTTCATCGGGGTCATAGGAATCTCTTTGAACCAAGAAGGACTAGATTTGGATATATTATCAAAATTTTTAATTCCGTCTATAGATCTTTTACATCCAAATTCAAATAATTCTGAGAATTGGTATGAATTTGTCACAAATGCAATTTTTTCGGTCAGTATAGCTTTTTTCGGAATATTTATAGCGTCCTTTTTCTATAAGCCTTTTTATTCATCTTTACTAAATTTAAACTTACTTAATTTATTTTCAAAAAATGTTTCTAAAAAGATTGTTGCAGATAAAATAAGAAATCTCATATATGATTGGTCATATAATCGTGGTTACATAGATGCTTTTTATAGAATATCTTTAATTAATAATGTAAGAAGATTAGCTAAACTAAATTATTTTTTTGATAGACGAGTAATTGATGGAATTCCCAATGGGGTGGGTATTACAAGTTTTTT